TTCTTTCTTTTTGGTAACCCCGCCAAGAATGTAATAGGGTGTCTCCCGATTGTTTCACAGAAACAGAGACAGTAAGGCTTAGATGTGAGATAGAGGTATGTGATAGATAGTTATCGATCTTGATGGTATATTTTTCGGCCTTTTGCTTATGAAAGGCAACAAACAATAGGTCTTACTATTCCTACATATTCCATTAGTAAGATTCCCTTGAAACTTCCAAGGGGGTAACTGTGTATCTTGCTTGTGATTAATGCTTCCCAATTCTACCAGAAATCATATAGGAACTTGTTACGAGTGTATTCATTGGATTGGTTCATCAATAGCATTAGGTCAGAATCCCATTTTGACTCTGCACCATTGATTCCACTATTATTAATGATAAATAATGGAATAATTCCTTCATATTCATAGAGATAGGGGACATAATTCACATGGATATAGTAAGTCTCGCTTGGGCTGCTTTAATGGTAGTCTTTACATTTTCCCTTTCACTCGTAGTATGGGGAAGAAGTGGACTCTAGGGGTACTACTAATTGATAATTGAGTTGAGTAATCGAATTGTATCAATTGTTTAATAGATCATTCTGCGAAGCTAAAAAAAAAATATACCCATTTCAAAAATTCTACCAGAATCCAGTAATATATGAATAAGAACCCTTCGATCAAACAAAGATTTCAATGATTTAATTCCCATGTTCGTATTTCCAAACTGAACACACATGATAGGAAATGGAAATTTTTTCCAACCGAATTCTTCCTAAATATTCTATTTCGATGAACCGGCCCTTACCAGAATTATGGATATTACAATGAGGAGCAACCAACCCCTATTTTTTTTTCCTTTTATAGAATTTATATAATATATGCCCATACTATTCTTCCTACATTGATTGTTTCGATAGATCTCGGGATCCATATTGAAAATAATCAGAAACTTAGGAATTAGAAGAGTTGACGTTCGATTATTTCAGATTGATCGGAATCAATACAAATGGATGTAGCGAAGAAATAGAATTGGAGTGCTATTTACATGTAGACATATGTAGATACATATTATAGATTGATCCATATCAAGCACATATCTTTATACAACTTTATACAATACAATAATAGATAGTGTGGTAGAAAGGTTCATATAGTTCTTTCTACCATACTATCTCATATACTGCTGACTCCAATCCACTCATTTCATTTAAGACTTGGGATTTGAATTCCTTTCATTTCTTCAATCATTGATAAGAACTACAAGTTTCATTCAAATTAATCATTTTGACTGACTGTTTTTACGTAGATGATAAGTAAAAAAGCAGTAGGAACTAGAATGAACAGCGCAGTAGCAATAAATGCGAGAATATTGACTTCCATAATCTCATCGTTTTTTTTTTTTGCTTTGCAATAACTCGGGATCTAATCCCATAGAGATAATAAGTCTTTCTCCTGAAAATTCCATGGGATGGATTGCATCCTGATGATACTGAATCGGATCAATATCATGAATAACAATATCTGATCTATCAAATCGGATTCATCGTCGAGAATTGAATAGTATAACATAGGAAGATCCTTTATCCATACCGAATCCAAAATGGGATTCCTGATTCAATCAAGAATCCCATTGAATTTCTCATTTCCACTCTTTCTTTTCTATAACCTACCGTCTTCCTTATACAATCATCTGATGAGGTATTATCTAACCGGTGTTCCATTGGTCACAGACCCAAACAGTAGGAGTGAAATGGAAAAAAGGATGAGTTAAGTTCTAAGCGAAGTTTTTGTGATGATCTAATCTTCTTGGGAGACAGAGAAGTGTGATAAAAATGGGTCCCGGTATAAAAAAAAGATCGAATATTCCGATAAATTCACTATTTTATTTATTGATTTTGTTCTTTCTTCGATGGGGTAAAATAGGAAGAAAAAAATCTATTCATTCCTTCCCTCCCTAGAACAAGACAAGAGAGGCGGATCTTTGTTTGATCTTTTATTATATTAGTATCCTCTTTCCTTGGATTGAGGACTGAGACACATACATCAAAAAGAAAGTATGCAATTCAAATGAGATAGAGAAATTGTTTTCAATTCGTAATTGAGGTTACACAAAATCGGAGTTAGAAAAGGGGGTAGGTTTCATCTGAAAAGTACTCTGTCGCTGTCGGGGTAACTATATTCTATATTAAGTTAATTGTGTATCGTACAATAAACGAATACAATTTGTGTATGTGTTCCCAGAAAACATATGGGTACTCTATTTCATTCCATTGATCAGGAGCAATCGAAAAAGCCAGACCAGTACAGTCTCTCTTGGAATCCTAAATATGGTGATACCACCGATCAATTCAATCTACATATGTCTCTCTCCCATCAATCGGTACTAGTTGAAGTAATTGAAATTACCGTATTTGTTCGATGAGAAATGCGAAACGAAAAACGAAAGAAATAAGGTCCACCGCTGAGAATTCAATTCTGCCCCTTGCCCCCCTTCACAGAAAATGGAGAGATGAATTGATGGATTCATCGGATTCTAGGTCGGGACTGACGGGACTCGAACCCGCAGCTTCCGCCTTGACAGGGCGGTGCTCTGACCGATTGAACTACAATCCCAGGGAAATGAGTTATACAGCATACATATTCTCATACATATTCTTATAATTTCTTTATATTTATAATTGCCGTGTTTTACCAGAAACACGAGTGATTGATATTCACATGGATATGAACTATAGTGAGAGTGACACGGATTACTAGTAATCCTGTGGTTATTGCCACATCGATTGATAAGATAATCAATCTTTCAATGAAAAAAAAGGACTCTTTTTTCTCCTTCTTCTATTTAAAGATTATTAATCTAGATCGTTAGAAAGATCAGAACGCGTGGGAACAAATGAACAAAGAAATAGGGATATAGCAGAAAAAATGGACTATTTATTCCTCTATATCAGGCATTTCTGGAGGACAAATTGGTTATATCATCCCCATGGATCGGCGAATTATTGGGCCGAGCTGGATTTGAACCAGCGTAGACATATCGCCAACGAATTTACAGTCCGTCCCCATTAACCGCTCGGGCATCGACCCAGGAAGAATCAATTCTAGGCTTATTGATAATCCATGATCAACTTCCTTTCGTAATACCCTACCCCCAGGGGAAGTCGAATCCCCGCTGCCTCCTTGAAAGAGAGATGTCCTGAACCGCTAGACGATAGGGGCATACCTGCCCGATCGCCATCATATTATGCTCATAGTATGAGCAGTTTTTTGGAATTGTCAATATAATATAATGTAATGGCATGACTAGATCCGAAGAATCTTTCTTGCTTCCACAATTACATAGAATTTTTGGATTGTTCATTCATGAACCATCATATATATATGACGAAGTATAGGATCCCCTCAGCGGGGATTTGTCCGACAAAAAAAAAGTCAAACCCCCTTTCTTCAATTTTCACTCATTGATTCGCTCATCGTTAAGACGAGATATGCCTCACTAACACTAAGCCAGGAAATTCAGAAATGATAGAATTTTTTTTTGATTGATTCAAAAAGGTGATGTAGAACTCGTAAATCTGGGAAGGGATTGACAAGTAATCGAAAAGATTCTTTTTTTTTATAAGAATTCAGTTCAGGGTACGAGCCGAATCCTTCATCACATGATTCGATGAAATATTTTGGATCTATGTCGGATTGGTACATGTATCAATCAAGTGAATCTCGCCTCGATGGGTCAATAAAAGCAAAGCAATTAGGAGCGAAACAATTCATTGCATTGATATTTCTCAAATATAAATAATCATTTGATTTGACCCTAGAACTTCCTAGGTAAATCAAATGGCTTGTTCTTGAATGAGCCCCCTATGCATACATGTATATATGTACATATAGTCTATACATAGATACATGCAGTAGACTCATAGTGGTTAGTGGCCTCTTCATGAATTGAAGAAAATGGCCCTTTTAACTCAGTGGTAGAGTAACGCCATGGTAAGGCGTAAGTCATCGGTTCAAATCCGATAAAGGGCTTTTTCCACGAAGCTCCCGCCTTAGTCTTCATTTTTCATCGGAGAATAGAGATATTATTGATATTTGTAATAAAAAAAAAGGTAAACGGACCGCATAATGAGTTATCATTCTAATGAGTTATAGGTATAAAGTTGAACATTTGTTCATTATGATAATAAGGAATCCCACTTATTAGGAGGACTACTATGTCACTACAGGCTATACTCCTCCTCATGTTTCATTATTTATATTTTTGGTCCCGGGACATGGATATTCGAGATAATACCCAATCTCAATTATGAATCGACAAACCCAAGTTTTACTACTTCTCCATTGTTCCAATTAAATCCATCGGAAAAATTAGAAATCAAGAAAAGAAAAAGTAAGTGGACCTGACCCATTGAATCATGACTATATCAGCTATTCTGATATTCAAATTGGATAGAGATAAAATTGTAGAAGCGGACCCTTTTTTTTATTTCCTTGGACCACGCAAGAATTTGTCGATATTTCCGATTGAATCTTCTTGTTCCTGGATGCTCCATAGGAATAAATCGCTATTCCCTTCCTCCACAGAGAAACCATTTCTTCCGAGTCACAAGAGCAATATATTTTTCAATATCTTTCTTTGATTCCAGAAAAAGATCAGTTTATATCTATATAGGATTTCGATATAGATATCAGATCATGGCTTCATGTACCAAATATTTCCATATTGATGCAGGAGAGCGAATGCGAGAAAGGGACTTTCATTTAAGTCTCCTATTATTTAATATTTAATTTAGGGACATGGACAAAAAAATAGGGAATTTTCCTTTTTTTTTCTGCCGGATAAAGGTAAAGTAAAGAGGGAAATATTCGAAGTTTATTTTTTTTTTGGTTCGACCCGTGAAAAGATATACTCTGGAATTTTCGATTTATTCGAAAGAAATATAATAAAGAAGACAATAACAAACAAAAAATAATCCAAAAAAAGGGAAAGAGTAATAAATTATATATATATATGA